CTAAAATAGATGATCCCTTTTTGAATGGTCCCTATCGCGGAAGGAGAAACATTTTTTTTTCTTCCTCAATCAAAAATGAAACTTCGATAAAAAATGACATCGAGAAAAGATGGATAAATAAGATCCAGGGTATACTTTTTACTACTGATTATGATTATGAAAAATTGGAAGAGAAAATAGATACATTTGATCAAAATTCATTATCAACAGAAAAAAAAAATGATTTATTTCCGTTTTCAAAAATGGAATTCAAAATCCAACAAGGAAGAATTGTCTTCGAAGATCAAATCAATATTTGCAAATTCATCTTCATCCAAAATGTCAATCCAGAGTCTAAAAGACTAAAAGAAATAAGTAAAAAAGTAAAAAGATTAACACTAAGACAAAGCCTAAATAGACTAAGAGATAAGAAGAAATCCGACCTGTTCCTAAATATTTAATGCCCTCTCCACCAAAGAAACTTATAAGGCCAAAAGCGTTTGGAATTCCATCAATTCCTCGTCGATCAAAAAAATGAGTTAGTTCAGCAAATCTTCTTAGACCCCCAGCCAAAGATATTCGATAAAAAAAATCTATGTAACCACGATTATATGACCAATCATAAATGAGATTAACTATTTTTTCCCAGAGAGCTGTAGTATTATTATTAATATTACCACCTTTAACAAATGAATTTTGTAAGTTGAAATTTTTGAAAGATGAATAAATGGGCTTATATGAAAAAAACGCTATAAATATACCAAAAAAGGATAGACTGACCGAAAAAATTCCATTTATAAAAAATTCATACCAATCTATCAAATTATTTTGATTCGGATGTAAAAGGTTTATAGACGGATTCAACAAATTTGATAATAGATCATAATCAATTCCACTTTGATTATAAGGAATTCCTATAATTCCAACAAGACAAGTAAATAGTACTAATATAGACATGGAAAATAGCATAGTACTGTCCGATTCGGGGGGATAAAAAAACGTATTTTGAATTCCAAAACAAGCAATACTAATAAAAGGGCGTATCATTTTTTTTCCATTATCAAAAATTCGATAGGTTGTATTGAAAAAAAAGAAAATCCCCTTTTCATTATTATTTATTGATAATAATAAAGAAAACTTTTTTTTTTGAATTTCTTTTCCCCATGGAGATATTGAATAGCAGGAACCACTTTTTTGACCACTATAATTCTTAAAATGAACGTTTAAATGTCCCTCAAAAGTCAGTAAATAGATTCGAAACATATAAAATGCAGTTAATCCTGCTGTGAAACAAGCTATAATTGCAAAAACCGGAGAATACAACCAACTATCGTTAAGAATTTGGTCTTTGGACCAAAAACAAGCGAGAGGTGGAATACCACAAAGAGAAAGCGTACCTATTAAAAAAGCAATTTTTGTAATTGGTACATGCTTTTTCAACCCTCCCATAAGAACCATATTCTGACTTTTATCGGGAGAATATCCAACAATAGCTTCCATTGAATGAATAATAGATCCGGATCCTAAAAACAATAATGCTTTCGAATAAGCATGAGTAATCAAATGAAATAAAGCCACCTGATACGATCCCATTCCTAAAGCTAACATCATATAACCCAGTTGGGACATCGTAGAATACGCCAAACTTCTTTTAATATCTTTTTGAGCAAGGGATAAAGTAGCTCCGAATAGTAGTGTTACTATACCTATCAAAGAAATAAAATTCATTATATGAGGTATAATTATAAAAAGAGGAAGGAGGCGAGCTACAAGAAAAATACCTGCTGCGACCATAGTAGCGGCATGTATAAGAGCCGAAATAGGAGTGGGACCTTCCATGGCATCGGGTAACCATACGTGAAGGGGGAATTGAGAAGACTTGGCAACTGCACCTGTAAATAAAAGCAAGGCACACAAAGTAAGAAATACAAAATTTACCTCATTATTATAAACTAATTTATTTACTATTTCGAATAAATCTCGAAATTCGAAACTACCCGTTATAGCATAAAGTCCCAAAATCCCTAATAATAAACCAAAATCGCCTACACGATTCGTTACAAAGGCTTTTTGACAAGCATTCGCCGCAATAGGTCGTGTGAACCAAAAACCTATTAATAGATAAGAACACATTCCAACTAATTCCCAAAAAATATAAATTTGTATCAAATTCACACTAGTAACTAATCCCAACATGGAGGTAGTGAAAAAACTCATATAAGAAAAAAATCTCAAATATCCATGATCATGATACATATAATTGTCACTATAAAAAAGAACCAGAATTCCAACCGTACTAATTAATATTACCATAATCGAAGCAAGCGAATCTATTAAGTAACCGAAGTCTAAAGAAAAATCATTATTAATTGTCCAAGACCATACATATTGATAGATAGAACTTTTATTTATTTGCTGAATAGATAGATAGACCGAAAGGAGCATAACTACATTTAGTAAAAAGATATTAGGAAAGGACCACATACGTCGAAGATTTTTTGTTGCCATTGGAAAAACGATAAGTCCAACTCCTATTAACATAGGAATGGGAAGTGGAATGAGAGGTATAATCCATGAATAGGGATATGTATAGTCCATAAAAAAACCTTTTATCTTTTATTCTTATTTTATTCTGAATTATTCTTTCTCAACTCCTTCGAATATTCAGAGGAAGAAGGAAGTTAGAATAAATAGGATCAGGCTAATAGTGCAATCGAAAATGAAATCAAAAATATATATTTTTCTTTATATATATATTTTTGATTTATATATATTTATATATATAATATATATATATTTTTTTTTATATAATATATATATTTTTTTTTTGAATTTTCTATATATCTTTTATGTATTTTCTATTTTTTAAAATTGACTTTTATATAATTTACTAGAATTTTAGTAAAAATTTTACTAAAAAAAAATAATAATAAACTTTTATTACTATAAATAACTAACTATAAATAGTTATCTATAATAACTTATCTAACTAAATCTAAATAAATTAGCTAAGTTATAACGAAGATCTTTCTACTTACTAAAGATATAAAACAATTCAATTACCATTAGGTATTACGATAATTTTTTATATCCGTAGACGAAAAATTGATAATTCCATACAACAAATATACACAACAACAAATATACACAGAGTATTTTATACATTCCTTTTGTTTTCCGTTAATATAAATAATATAAAACACATGGAATTTTTTTAGAATTGTCGAAAAGACTATTGGAATATCCGACATTTTTCTTTCGATACCTACCATGGATCAAAATCAATGAGCAAGGATTCCTTTTTTCACCTTTGATTCTATTTTGATACGGATATAAATATAAAACACGACAAAAATAAACATAGATATATAAAAACTTCGTTATTTCTCTTTTGTGTCTTGTTAGATATTTAGTTGGATTGAATGGAATCAAGATTAAAAAATTGAAAAATAAATGAAATTGTTTGAACAATAAATGTCTTTCACATTCAACTAGATAAAAAAAGAATTTTTTCAAATTTATTTTTTCATGGCAGTTCCAAAAAAACGTACTTCTATATCAAAAAAACATATTCGTAAGAATATTTGGAAAATAAAAGCCTATTTTACAGCATTGAAGGCTTTTTCATTAGCGAAATCTATTTCTACGGATAATTCAAAAAGTTTTTTTGTGCAACAATCCAATAATCAAACTTATAATAAATAATAAAAAAATGGTATTTTTTTTATTGTAGTCTTTCCCGATGGGGATTCTTATTTTCCCCATCAAGCTACTTGAATTTCGAATAGCCATTTTAATAATTGAATTATTTTAATAATTGAATTAATTAATAATTGAATTACTAAATAAGATTGAATTACTAAATAAGTAATTGAATTATGGTAATATTTTGGAATGTTTCAATATGGAGTAAAACGAAAGGAATTTTTTGTCATTAATTTAATTAACTTTTTGAATTTCAATCTCGACAACTAAATAAAAAAAGCTTATTATTATTTCGCGTACGCCGCTATGGTGAAATCGGTAGACACGCTGCTCTTAGGAAGCAGTGCTAGAGCATCTCGGTTCGAGTCCGAGTGGCGGCAGGCTATCTTCGAAAAGAAAGACAATAAGTTCTATATATAATAAATGCAATTCCAGATTGGATTCCGTATCATTTTCTATACTTTTTTTATTTGAGAATTTTTATGATATTTTCCACCTTAGAACATATATTAACTCATATATCATTTTCGATCGTTTCAATTGTAATTACAATTTTTTTGATAATTTTATCCGTTGATGAAATCGTAGGACTATATTATTCGTCAGAAAAAGGCATTATAGCTACTTTTTTCTGTATAACGGGATTATTAATCACTCGTTGGATTTATTCGGGGCATTTCCCATTAAGTGATTTATATGAATCATTCATTTTTCTTTCATGGAGTTTCTCCCTTATTTCTATCGTTCCATATTTTAAAAAACATACCAATTATTTAAGCGCAATAACCTCGCCAAGTACAATTTTTCTACACGGCTTTACCACTTCAGGTCTTTTAACCGAAATACATCAATCTGTAATATTAGTACCCGCGCTTCAATCCCAGTGGTTAATGATGCACGTAAGTATGATGATATTGGGCTATGCAGCTCTTTTATCCGGATCATTATTATCAGTAGCTCTTTTAGTCATTTCATTTCAAAAGATTTTTCAAAATTTCGTAAACGAGTCATTTTCATTTAACAAGATCCAATATATGGATGAAAAGCGGAATGTTTTAATAAACAACTTCTCTTGTTCTGCGAGAAATTATTACAGAGCTCAACTAATTCAACAATTAGATCAGTGGAGTTATCGTATTATTAGTCTAGGGTTTATCTTTTTAAACATCGGGATTCTTTCAGGATCAGTATGGGCTAATGAGGCATGGGGATCATATTGGAATTGGGACCCAAAAGAAACTTGGTCATTTATTACTTGGATTATATTTGCAATTTATTTACATACTCGAACAAATAAAAAAAAGTTCAAAAGTCTAAATTGCGCGATTGTGGCTTCTATGGGCTTTCTTATAATTTGGATATGCTATTTTTGGGTCAATTTATTAGGAATAGGGTTACATAGTTATGGTTCCTTTAATTTTCATTAACATGAAATCAAATTGAAAAAGATTCCTACAACTACAAATAGAAACATAAAACATTTTCAAAAAAATGATAATAAAATCAAAATTTTAAATACTAAATTATTAAATATAAATATTAAGTTAAAGAATAATAAATATTAAGTTAAAGAATATAAGAAAAAAACTCCATACTTCAGGGAAGATGTCGAGAACCATTTGAATCACTACACTAATTGATTCAAAAGGTTCTCACAAAAATAAATCCATCTAGGCAAAATTTCAAGTCATTTTGACTTTAGTTAATTTTGATTTTTCATTGTCAAATTGCAAAACGAAAACGAAAGAATAGGATTCTTAATTTTTTCTTGTTTTATTCATGAAAACGATCGATAAAAATATGTAGATATAATAGCTTCGACCTTCTCAACTGAGAGTGAGAGAATGAAATCCGGATAAATACCAATACCTATTATTGGGAGAAGAATAGAGATTAAAATAAATAATTCTCTCGGCCCAGAATCAAAAAAATAAGAGTTTTGCACATTCAAAATCTTGTATCCATAGAACATTTGACGTAACATCGATAATAAATAAATAGGAGTTAATATCATTCCAATTGCCATTAGAAGAGTAATTAGTATTTTTGGAATTAAAAAATATTGTTGGCTGCTAATTATTCCAAAAAAGACTATCAATTCGGCAACAAAACCACTCATGCCGGGTAATGCAAGGGAAGCCATTGATAAGATACTGAACAGTGTGAATATTTTTGGAAGGAAAATCGCCATTCCACCCATGTTGTCGAGATAAACAAGACGTATTCTATCATACGTCATTCCTGCCAAGAAAAAAAGAGCAGCACCAATAAATCCGTGAGAAATCATTTGTAAAAGGGCTCCATTGAGCCCCGTATCGGTTATCGCTCCAATTCCGATAATTATGAACCCCATATGAGATACGGAGGAATAGGCTATTCTTTTTTTTAAATTACGTTGACCGGGAGATGTTGAAGCTGCATAGATTATTTGTATTGCACCTACTATAATCAACCAGGGAGAAAATATAGAATGAGCATGGGGGAATAATTGCATATTGATCCGAACCAAACCATATGCTCCCATTTTTAATAAAATTCCAGCTAGAAGCATACAAGTACTGTAATGTGCCTCCCCGTGGGTGTCTGGTAACCATGTATGGAAGGGTATGATCGGTAATTTGACTGCAAAAGCAATAAAAAATCCAGTATAAAATAGTAATTCTAGTGCTACAGGATACGATTGGTTAGCTAATATTTCAAAATTTAATGTTGGTTCATTCGAACCATATAAGCCAATACAAAAAACGCCTATTAATAGAAAAATAGACCCCCCCGCAGTGTATAAAATGAATTTTGTAGCTGAATACAGACGTTTCTGTCCTCCCCATATCAATAGAAGTAAATAAACGGGAATTAATTCGAACTCCCACATGAGAAAAAAAAGTAAAAGATCGTGAGAAGAAAATGATCCTATTTGACCGCTGTACATTGCTAACATCAAGAAATGGAACAATCGGGAATCCCGAGTAACCGGCCAGGCTGCTAAAGTAGCTAAAGTGGTTATAAATCCCGTCAGTAAAATGGTTCCTATAGAAAGCCCATCTATTCCCAATCTCCAGTTAAAATCAAAAAAATTAATCCATTTATAATCCTCTGCTAGTTGATTTAATGGATCGGTCAATTGGAAATGATAACAGAATGTATAGGTCGTTAAAAGGAGTTCAAAAATAGAAATGGATATGGTATACCACCTTATTACCTTATTTCCCCTATGAGGTAGAAAGAAAATTAAAGAACCCGCTAATATTGGTAAACCTACAATTATTGTTAACCAAGGAAAATAATTCGTGGTAAAGACAAGATAGAATTAGACCCCAAAACCCGTTCTCGAAAGAGAACGGGTTTTTTTGTCGATAAAAAAAATCAATTGTATTAAAAAAAAAATTGAAAATTCAGTTTGTTTAAAGTAGTTTTTTCTGAAACTTATTATATTAATAAGCTAGACCCATGCTTCGAGTTGTTTCATGCCATAAATAAACCCTCACGCTCAAAAAATCCGTTGGGCAAGCGGATTCACATCTCTTACAACCAACACAGTCCTCCGTTCGTGGAGCAGAAGCAATTTGCTTAGCCTTACATCCATCCCAAGGGATCATTTCTAATACATCGGTTGGGCAGGCTCGGACACACTGAGTACATCCTATACATGTATCATAAATCTTTACTGAATGTGACATTGGATCTCTCATTTTTTGAATATCATAAATCTTCGATTTAGTAAACTTATATATAAATCATATATTTATATACCAGATGAATCAATGATTTTATCATTATTTTAATAATCAATCGAATTATGGATCGCGACTCCTGAGTTGGCTAAGATACTTTGATTTCTTACATTTTTACATTTAGTATTAACTAATTGATGAATATTCGAATTTTTAAAATAAATGAAATTAGTAGTACTTATTTATTCAATAAATTCGATTGATTGATACGAGTTGATTTTCTATTACGATAAATTGATGAAACAATAGCTAACCCAATAGCCGCTTCGGCTGCGGCAATAGCTATAACAAAAATAGAGAAAATATCTCCTTGTAATTGTCGACTATCGAACAAATCCGCAAATGTTACGAAATTTATATTAACTGCATTCAGGATAAGTTCCAAACACATAAGAGCCCTAACCATATTTCGACTCGTGATCAATCCATAGATACCAATCGAAAATAAATAGGCACTCAAAACAAGTGCATGTTCGAGTATCATTGATCAGCTCCTTATCAATTTTGAATCATTTCGCCATGAACAATAAACCAAGGCTTTCGCTTAACTATAATGAACAAGTAGAAAAAAAAGAATATATTCTTTTTTTTTGTAAGATAGAAAAAGAAAAAGATCGCTATTGAAATAGAATTCAAAAATGAAAGCTAAATGGATTTGATAAGAGCGAGAAAATTTCAATTTCGATTGTTCTTAATAGTTAGAAAGATTTTTCATTGACGGGCAACAACAATTGCACCTATCAAAGCAACTAAAAGAATTATTGAAATGAGTTCAAATGGAAGAAAAAAATCCGTTGATAAATGAATTCCAATTTGTTGACTATTCCTTATCAAATCTTGTTCGATAATTTGGTTTGATTTTGTCGTCCAAATAATTCCGTACCAAGACGTATCGAGAATCGTGGTAATTATGGCGATGAAAATACTTGTACAAACCAACGAAGTAATCCCATTCCCAACAGTCCAAAGATCGAAATCTTTATAATATTCTGAACCATTCATGAACATAACAGCAAATAAAATTAAAACGTTTATAGCTCCGACATAAATAAGGAGCTGTGCAGCCGCTACAAAATGAGAGTTTGATAAAATATAAAATAACGATATGCAAACAAGAACCAATCCCAATGCAAAAGCCGAATAAATTGGATTGGTAAGTAATACCACTCCTATACCTCCTAATAGAAGACCTGATCCCAGAAAAACTAAAAGAAAATCATGTATTGGTCCAAGCAAATCCATTCTATATACAAGATAAAAAAATTGAAATGTTTTTCATGATTTTATTGACCTGACCAGGAAATTTTTTTCTTTTTTTATGATATGCTCCTAATTGAATTCAATTAAAATGGAATGGTGTTTCTAATGGATTTGAATTACGTCTAGGTCCAATTACTATACCAATATCTTGTTCCTCCTTACGCCAAACCAAGTACAAAAGTTAGCTGGAAACTATTTCTAAATAAATAGAGAGATTATAAAATTCTATTTTCAATCCAAATTGATTTGCACTTCTCACTAACTAATCAACAATTAATTGCAATTTCGAGTTCTAATGAGCAAAAAAAAAATAAGGAACGATTCCTTTCAATTAGATAAAATGAAACCTAACTATACATTACTATAGTAATTAGTAATTACTCTTTAATCAGTCTTTAATCATGAAATGCATTTTTTATTTGAGGATAATTCAAAATTGTTCGAATTGTATAATCGTTAATTACTGACATCGGTAACCGACCTAATGCGATTTGATTATAATTCAATTCGTGACGATCATAAGCAGAAAACTCATATTCTTCAGTCATTGATAAACAATTTGTTGGACAATACTCAACGCAATTTCCACAAAATATACAAATTCCGAAATCAATACTGTAATTAAGCAAGCGTTTTTTTCGCATACCGGTTTCCAATTTCCAATCAACAACGGGTAGATCTATAGGACATACACGAACACATACTTCACAAGCTATGCATTTATCAAATTCAAAATGGATTCGTCCGCGGAAACGCTCCGATGTAATTAACTTTTCATAAGGATATTGAATAGTTACAGGTAAACGATTTGCATGGGATAAGGTAATGATGAATCCTTGACCAATGTACCTTGCCGCTCGTATTGCTTGTTGGCCATAATTTATGAACCCAGTTACCATCGGGAACATATTGTAAAGATCTATAAATAATCTTATGTTTGTTTCTTTCTCTTGTTTGATGAGAAGTGAGAAATATAGAATATCGATATCGTATTCTTTTTTCGTTTAGAGTGAAAGGAGTTGAGAAGAGGTTGTTAATAATAAATTACCAAGAGAAATGGGTAAAAGAAATTTCCATCCAAGATTTAATAGTTGGTCCATTCTTAGTCTCGGTAGAGTCCATCTTGTTGTGATAGAAATGAACACGAACAAATAAGTTTTAGCTAAAGTAATAAAAATACCAATTGTCATTCTAAAAACCCTACCTACTTTATTTATTTCAACTCGATCAGAAAAAAATACGGACGGAATAAGGATATTCCAACCACCCAAGTACAGAATTGTTACAAATAACGACGAAACTAATAGATTGAGATAGGAAGCAACATAAAATAATCCAAATTTGATACCCGAATATTCGGTTTGATAACCTGCTACTAATTCTTCCTCTGCTTCGGGTAAATCAAAAGGCAATCTCTCACATTCTGCTAGGGAAGAAATTAGAAAAATGATAAACCCTATAGGTTGACGCCACAAATTCCATCCCAAAAACCCATATTTGGATTGCGCCTCAACTATATCAACTGTACTTGAACTATTAGATAATAATAGTCGGTGGGAACATCACTGTTCCCATCGCTAGTCCAGAACCGTACATGAGATTTTCACCTCATACGGCTCCTTGACGGCCATCAAGAAATCTAAGGACCGGGTTGATATTTTTTATCGTGATAGATTTTATTTGGGGTCAAAATATAGATAGAATCAACATCCGCCGGAAGGTCAAAAATTAGACCGATGGAATTCTGTATGCCAGAATGATATAGATATAATAACTCAAAAAGCACTTATGAATTAATCTCGTCCTTTAATAATTTGAATTTTTCTTTGTTGAGTAATAACTTATTAATAAAATACTCTTTCTATGAATATCAATAGCCATCTTTTTTTGATTATTATGAAAAAAAAATCAGAGATTAGATGAGTGTCTTAATAATGCAGGCTATTTAGTGATCTCTATGAATTTTCGTTCCTATTCTTCTTTCAAAGAGGGAGTTCAAAACAAGAAAAGATTATTTCGTTTCGGATAGTCGTTTTTTAATCTGTGAGTAGGAGCATACTCTGGATTGCAATCGTGAGGAGTACTGCTTGATTATTTCTACAAATTGAAAGCCCTAATTATTGTTCTTTTTATGTTATCCAAAGATTTTCGTTTTGAAAATTGACATAAAAATTTCTATTACTAATCTTTTATGTATTTTTGTGTTCCTAACCATCCACTCATTTTTGTCGAACCCTCCGTTATAGTAATACATATAAAGAATAGTGAAAACTATATACGGTTGATCTTTTGAGCCCGCTTCAAGCCAGGATGACTAATCACTAATCAACCAATCCATGGGGTAAAGGGTAAAAAGTCTTGCTTATATTAAATTGACTTTATTTTTCGTTCTTGTACTTAGGAGATGAGACTCAATCTTGTTACTGCTAATTTAGAAGCTGTTTTTTTTTCACTCATATAACTATCTGATTTAGTTAATTTAACCTGAATGATGAATAAAAAAGTGAAGATACCTATTCAACTTCTTTACTTACAAAAAAGAATTAAAGAAAAGGTTATAACGACACGCACGTAGAGATATTGATAACACACAAAGAGTCAACGGTATTTCATAACTAATCGATTGAGCAGCGGCTCGTAGACCACCTAAAAAGGAATATTTGTTGTTTGATCCATATCCTGACATAAGAAGTCCAATCGGAACAATACTTGAAAAGGCAATCCATAAAAAAACACCGATATTGAGATCGGATAAAACAAGTTGATAGCTAAAAGGAATTACTGAATAACTTACGAAAATGGATATAACTGCTATGGATGGTCCGATAATGAATAAACGACCATCTCCTCTAGACGGAAGAAGGTTTTCTTTGAAAATAAGTTTTGTTCCATCTGCTAACGCTTGAAGAATTCCCAACGGACCGGCGTATTCCGGTCCAATACGTTGTTGTATTCCGGCGGATATTTCTCTTTCTAACCACACAATTACAAGTACACCTATTGTGATTCCCAATACAAGAATCAAAATAGGTAAAAGCATCCCTATGATCCCATAGATCTCTTTTAAAGATTCTAATCGAGAAAAAGAGTGGATATCTTGTACTTCTCTTGTATCAATTATCATTTCAACGATCAACTTCTCCCATAATGATATCTATACTACCTAGTATTGTCATAATATCCGCCAATTTCATTCTTTTAACTAACTGAGGAAAAATTTGCAAATTGATAAAACCGGGGGGACGAATTTTCCATCTCCAAGGAAAACCACTCTGATCCCCTATTAAATAAATTCCCAATTCCCCTTTTGGGGCTTCAACTCTTACATAAAGCTCTTGCTTCGGTAATTCAAAAGTAGGAGAGGTTTTTTTACTAATGAAGCGATAGTCAAAATCATTCCATTCTGGATCCCGTTCTCTATCAAAGCAACGTATTTCTAAATTCTCATAAGGACCGCCTGGAATTCCTTCGAGGGCCTGTTGAACAATTTTGATAGATTCCTTCATTTCACTGATTCGGACTAAATAACGCGCTAATGAATCTCCTTCTTTTTGCCAATTGATTTCCCAATCGAATTCGTCATAACATTCATAATGATCGACTTTACGAAGATCCCATTGAATTCCACAAGCTCGTAACATCGGTCCGGATAAACCCCAATTTATTGCTTCTTCTGCACCAATAATACCTACACCCTCAACTCGTTCTAAAAAAATGGGATTTCGCGTAATAAGTTTTTGGTATTCAGAAACAGCGGTTAAAAAATAATCACAGAAATCCAAACATTTATCTATCCAGCCATAAGGGAGATCGGCCCCTACTCCTCCGATACGAAAATAATTGTGCATCATTCTCATACCGGTGGCAGCTTCAAATAGATCATATACTAATTCTCTTTCTCTGAAAATATAGAAAAAGGGAGTCTGTGCACCAATATCTGCCATAAAGGGGCCAAGCCATAACAGATGAGAAGCTATACGACTCAATTCTAACATAATCACTCTGATATAACTGGCTCTTTTAGGTACTTGAATATTCACCATTTGCTCGGGTCCATTTACGGTTATTGCTTCTGTAAACATAGTAGCTAAATAATCCCAACGTGTTACATAAGGCAAATATTGTATAACTGTTCGGTTTTCGGCAATTTTTTCCATCCCTCTGTGCAGATAACCCAATATTGGCTCACAATCAATAACATCTTCGCCATCTAGAGTAAGAATAAGACGAAGAACACCATGCATTGATGGGTGATGAGGTCCCATATTGACTATCATATGTTCTTTTCTTTTAGTTGTTCCATTCATAGTTTATTCCTCGATTCATTCTTTTATGAACTGCTTAAAACAAAAAGAAGTTCGTCTAAATTCTAGATAAAAAAAAATTCAATAAAAATAAACAATTTTCATTGTTTTTTAAAATGAAAAAATTAACGCGTTTTTGATTCCCGAATATCCAGTTGATTCATTAATTCTTTATAAGAAACTCTTTTTTTATTTGACAAATAAGACAACAGCCGGTGTCGTTTTCCTAAGATTTTCCGTAGACCCCGCTGCGATAAATAGTCTTTTCTGTGAAATTCCAAATGTGAAGTAAGCCTTTTTATTTTATTGGTGAAATGAAAGACTTGAAATTCAATAGATCCCCGATTTTCTTCTTCTGAAATAACCGAAATAACTTTCTTTTTTACCATAAGATAAAATCTACTCTTTTTTCCTTTTTAAAATTCAAAAATCCATTTAACCGATCAGTAAAAATAATCCTATTCATTTTCTCATTTTAATTAAGTATTAAGTAAAAAAAAAAGAGATATTTATACAGATAAAAGAGAACATCTTTTTGACCTATTCCTATTTGATCTAATCGAATATCTAATTATTTATCTAATGGATATGGCTACATGTATTGATTTATCGTATTGGAATGGAAATGTAAGACAAGGAATGTGTACAACCCCCGGTTTCATATAATAAATACAGACCTGAAAGATATATATGAGATGAGAAATGCATCATTCACGAATTTTCAACGGGGGATAATATATACATATATATCCTTAACAGACTAAAACGGCTTCCATTATTGGTATCAAACCAATATCGATTCATACAAGATAAATCCTCTAATCGGTAAGTAGGCCAAAGAAAGGATTTTAATTGAATTAATTCCATTTTATCCCTATAAAAATTTTGACTTTTATCCAAAACTTGATCATAGTTTTTTACGTTATTGCAAAATACTGAATTGTTCGAAATAAGATTTCTATTCCTAGAATTGAAACAAATTCGAATTATTAATTCCCTACGCCATTTAGTGGAAAAAATACGTTCAGGAATAACTAAAACATAATCTCGATTTTCAGTTATTCTTTGATTTGGATGTCTTACAATATAATTAGTGTAATTGTTTCGATCAATATAGTGTTTTTCTCGGTAACTTTGATTAAGTTGGTACTCACTCTTATGAACCAATGAAACATTTAGAGTTTGATAGATCAAAAATTGACCGTCGTTTTTTATAGACAAACGCACAGGTTCGATAATTAATATTCTTTTTTTCATCAATTCTCTAAGAGTAAAATCTTTTTGAATCATCAGAATATCTAGACTTGTTTCTCCACCTTGTATAGAGGATATAGCAATTTCTTTTGGATTTACCAATCTAAGCAAGAGACAATATACTTTAATATTATTTGTTATTTTTTGATTTAAAAAATTATTCCATCTCAATTGAAAACGTAAATACCTTTTTAAGACAAAATCAAGTTCTGCTTCCGTGTTGCTCTTATATTGTTTTCTCTTTTGACGTTTTTTCCTATCTGAGCCTGCAGAATCTTCTTCAATATCTTTTTCTTGAGTTGAGAAAATTGATTCAAGAGTTTCTTTAGTTTGTATATTTAATTCAACATTGTTATTACCTAGGGATTCTTTTTTGTCTTGATTCTGATTTTCGAATTTAATAGATTTAGATTTATTTTCATTGGATAATTTTAAGGGATTCGCTTTTTGATTTTGAGTAATGTTTTTATTTTCACTAACAGTTTCATTGAAATTGAAAAGAAGTTCTTTGGCCGGGATTATCCATGGGGTCATTTTATATGTATTATAAAGAAGCACAAATTCGCCAAAGAACCAAAGTTTTAGATTCGAAATCGAACGCCTTAGTATTTCTTCATTCATTCCCATCCAATCAAAAAGGCTTTTTTTTTTTTTTGAAATCTTGATTTTCTGATCTTTATCAATTTGAAGATAAACAAGGTCTTTTTTATCAATTTTACCAACTATTGGATAATTATTGACTTTAGTGTTAGTATTTGTATTATTATTGAAGTTGATATTGGTATCGATAGCGATCCAGGAATGAATATCCCCTTTCTTTCTAAAGCACAAATAGAGAATTTTCCAATCAAAATATTTTTTATCTGGAAATTTATCTAGAGTCATATTTTTGTTCTGTCCGAAATAATTATATATATAATTATATATAGGGATAATACGCTCTGACATATCAACTAAGGCACTTTTCTTTATGTTGTATATATTGGAATTAGAACAACTTTCGTGCGAATTATTTATCCATAATGGTGATACAGAAATATATGAATCCTTTCTATCGTCATAATTAATGGATTGATATGAGAAAAGTGCATATTTATAGTATTTTTGAAAATTAATAGTATATTTTTCATTGGAGAAGGAATTCGATTCAAAATTAATTAATTTTTTGTAAAAAATGAATTGGTCTTTTTCATCTGAATGACTTTTTTGAAAATCTTTATTTTCAGTCATAATAAATCTTCGATTCACTCTGTTTCGCCATTTGTGTGGTACTAATCGATACCATTGAATTCGTGATAATTCATATTGATAATACTTACTTAAAGAGTTTTTCCATTCAACAATTGTGTAATTAAAAAGATTTTTATGCCCTAATTCCAAATGAAGTATTCCTTCTGTTTCGAAATAATCCTTTATTTCTTTCTTAAGAAAAAGAGATGTTTCCTTATATTGAAGAAGATCTCTATAAATTTGAGTTTTATATATTTGATAAAATACATACGCTTGTGAAAAGTAGGATAAGTTGCTCAAATTTTTTGAATTCTTTTTAGTAATATCAAAAAACCGTTTTTTGAGAGTCCAAATAATGTGAATAGCACTTGTTTTATTCATTTTTTCTTTATTTATTTCATTATTGGAAATACATTTCTCAAATTCGTTTTTTGATAATTCAAAAAGTTGTGTAGTGATTCTCGGACTATTCTTATGAATGATACATAAAAATACTTTTATGTATATCTTTTGAATAATAAAATTGATTCTCAAATAGGATTTTCGTATTAATCGTACATTTCTTTTTTTTAATTTCTTCAAACTTTTTCTTATTGATACTAATAATTTATTGAGAGAATTTGTTTTATTACAATTACTATCATTAGTTATAAACTCGTTATTATTGTCTTTTTGATTTTGTATTTTTTTTATCCGATTCATGATTGTGTTTGTTCTATCAGCCAGATCTTTCATTTTTGTTTCGGTAAATGAAAAATCTTTCAAATCCATAGATTGAATGGGAATGGTAAGGGATGATTCAGAAATCATTTGATTAGGAATTCTCCTATCTTTTTCGTTTTTAGTTTCATTTAATTCAGATATTTGTTTAAATCCAACTAAAAAATTTTGTTTTTTTTTTGAAAGTTCTTTTATCATTCCTTTAATAAATAGAATATTTTTCAGAAGCCATTTGTGTCTTTCTTTTGAAAGGTTTATGCCTCGAAATAAATTTTTTTTTTTTTTTATTTGTATCACAAAAAAAGACTTTTTTTTCCATTTTCGAATTTTTTTTTTCATTTCTTTGAAAATGGGGTTAAAAAACGACAGTCGTTTTCGGGGAGAACCAAAAGGAAGGTCAGTTTCCATTCCCCAAACTGTTAAAAAACAAAAATCATTTTTTTTTTTTCGTGGATCTTTTTGAAGAGATTGTACCTTAGATTTGTGCCAAGGTTTAAAGAAAAAGGGAAATAGTATTTTTATTTGAATACCATTTATTAACCAGTTTTTTGGAAATTCGGTTTCTGATAATGGAACACCATTATAGGTGCATTTAATATGCATTTCTTTCTTCCAATCCTTAAAGTCCTCTGACCATTCTGGAAATTGAAATACTAGTATACGTACTGTATTTTTAACTATTATCAATGATAGTAATAGAATATATTTTCTAAGAAAAGATTGGATTACTAATAATGATCCTCTTATTATTTGAGCAAATAGAATGTTATCCCATGCTTCCGCTATTTCTATTCGTACTTTTTCTTGTCTTTTGTATTCTTCTTTTTTTTCTTTCTCCTTTTCTTTTGCCTTTTCTTGTGTATAATCTAGAATTCTTAATTCTAATTGTGTTGCTTTTTTCCATTTTTTAAAAATGAATTTTTGTATTTGGGAGATGTCAAAAGACAAAAGGGGGTTGTCTATTCTCTCCAAAAAAAGAGGGGAATGCAAATTTGCTTGAAAAAACGACCCGATGTTTGTCTTACGTCTTTGGGCACGCATGGAACCTTTGATGATGTCTCTACGGAAATCGGATTGTTGGGAATACCGTATCAAAGCCACTTCGTCTCTTTCATCCGGATTATTATTGCTTTTTTTATTAATATCATTGTTTTCTTTGTTATCATTCAAGATAACTACACGTTTGGCTTTTCTTGAACGAATCTCATGATCCTCGGCTACAGTTTCTTCATTTTCTCCCTCTTGTTGTTCCAAATCATCGATTAATTTTGATGACCATCTTTTTACTTTTTTACTTATTTCTTTTAGTCTTTTAGA